ATTTGAAAGATCGTTTGATGTAGTTGAAATAACTGAATTTTGGGCTATTCGATCAAGTAGTGGAAACTCAATGGAATTCATAACTGTTTCAATCTTATTGTTTTTTCCTTTTTTTTTTTTATTGTCGGAATATTCGGGGATTAAGACCATTCCAATGCTCCCTTTCGCCATGCATAAACTAAACCAACAATTAGGATAAGCACGAAAATTAAAGCTTCTATAAATACGGATAAACCCAATATATCGAAACTCATTGCCCATGGATAAAGAAAAACCGTTTCAACATCAAAAACAACAAAAACTAGAGCAAACATATAATAACGGATTCGGAATTGTAACCAAGCATCTCCCATAGGTTCTATACCCGATTCGTAACTAGAAATTTTCTCGGGTCCTTTGCTATTCGGAGCTAAAATTTCGGAAAATAGAAATGCTAAAATAGGAATAACACTTGATATTATTAAAAATGCCCAGAAAATATCATATTCATAAAGTAGAAACATAGACGGACTCCTTATGAATGTGGAAAATATGTCGAATTAGTTGATTCGATTTGGAATTGTCAAGTTATCCATGACTCTTTAGTCATTTCATTTTGAGTGAACCGCCTAACCGACTAACCGAGTTTCGTTTGTTTACTCCGGGATGGGTCTCGTTTCAAGATTGATTGACTGGAATCTTATTTCCTTTTTGTTGTCTATTCCACTTTTATTTAATTATATAGAAATATATATTGTTCTTATCTTATACATATACAAATAAAACTTTCTCACTTTCACCTCCATTTTTCTAACTAAACAAAGAAAAAAAATTCCCAATTGAATGCTCATTTTTTTCCTTCTTAGAATAGAGAATTCACACGTAAGAGAATGTTTAAGAATTTCGATTTCAGAATTGAAATCAAATCATGTTGGTCTATTTTATTTAATTCGAATTCGGATAGAGGAGTTTCTATTGATTGTAGAAGGAAAGAAAAGACTACTTGTTTTGCGTTTTGATAGGTAAGACAAAAACTTTTTTTACAATGGTTCCAATGAAATTTTTTTTTCAACCCCGGACTTGTCTACAAATCCAATTCTCGGAAACAAATCATAGTAAGTTAAATAAGGTGTTCCTAGATACACTTATTAATTTGTCGTTGGTTTTGTTTATTTAATTTTTATTTTGATAAGAGCCGATGGATCGGCTCGAAACAACAAAGAAATCAAATTCAACTATTATATTAATATTTATTCGATAGTATATAAATTTAGTAGGGCTATACGGACTCGAACCGTAGACCTTCTCGGTAAAACAGATCAAACTTATTGTTCTTAAAATGATTTGAACTATTTCAAAGACCCAACGTGCTTTTTTTTTTGCATTGGGCTCTTTCATTAACTGATAGAAGTATCAGCTAGTCTACCATATTTTTTCTTGATAGAAAGAAAATGGTTCCATGTGCTCCGATTCATTATTTATTTGAACTTTGAGTCAAAAGCACTACCAAAGTGTTTCAAAGAAGAGTTATCTTGACGTAGGTCTGCCTTTGGCCTAGATAAATTTTTAAAATTAAATGGAGTCTCTATCGTTCTGCTTAAAGAATACAATATGAAACTTCATACACCTTAAAGTTCATAGGACGAAAAGAGATTTTTGAGGCCCTTATACTCATTATGCCTAGCATTGAATAGACTGGGGTATTCACCCTATCAAGATATAAAATCAATAGTGGGTTCTATTTGGTAACTAAATGAACACTTAAATCGGACCGAACTAGAACTTAATTGTCAGGCTATTGTTCTCTTGTTTTGTTTCCTCAAAATCATAGAGTAAGACATCCATTTATCAAAACGATAAGTTTTTTTGATTCCATGATGGACTCCCCTGAAAAACATTGGCGCACGTGTAAACGAGGTGCTCTACCTAACTGAGCTATAGCCCTTGTGTTTATGCTCCATATTTTAGCATGTAGAGAATTTCTTGTCAAGATAAATATTCCACGACCCACTCTTCGATCTGTTTGATTGATATTGCTTATAAGCAATATTCAATTTATAATTAATCTACAGAATGATTATATTTAGTACTCTTTATATTCTAAAAGACCTACTTAACTCAGCGGTTAGAGTATTGCTTTCATACGGCGAGAGTCATTGGTTCAAATCCAATAGTAGGTAAAACTTATTAGATACCCTCGACTCCGGTATCTAATAAGTTTTTCTACTCACCCTCGGATTATTAAGACTATTAAAATTATTCTCTTAATTAAAAATTTTCTTTTTCTATTTTTTTTTTTCGTTGCATCAGAATCCGATTTTTATTTGTATTTTATTTGATTCAATCAACAAAATAAAATACATATAAGATATGTATGATATCTATATATATAGAATATAGATTCTATAGATAAAGGGTGTAGAAACAGAACTAAACTTCTTTTGATTATGATTATTTGGGCGCACTCATTGGTTATGAAATCGTATTGCTAGCTTCTACTCGTGTCCTCGCTCGTCTGAGAGTTAGATTTGCTTCAATTACTTGGCGCTTTCCTTCCGCCTTCTTCAAGTTAGCTTCTGCTATTTCAAGAGTTTGCTGAGCTTCTTGTGGATCAATGTCACTACCCCTCTCAGCATCATTTACTAAAATAGTAATCTCATTATTGCCTATTCTAGCAAAACCGCCCATCAGAGCCATTGTTAACCATTGGTCGTTAAGGCGTATTCTTAAAATCCCTATATCTACCGCTGTGGCAGTAGGAGCATGGTTTGGTAATACACCGATTTGACCATTATTAGTCGGTAAAATAATTCCGTTTACTTCTGAATTCCAAACACTTCGATTAGGAGTCAGTACACAAAGATTTAAGGTCATTTCTTTAATTTGCTCTCCATTTCTAAGTTCATAGCTTTCGCGGTAGCTTCGTCGATGTTACCTACCAAATAAAAGGCCTGCTCAGGAAGACCATCTAATTCTCCGGAAAGGATCAATTGAAACCCTCTAATTGTTTCTGCTAGACCAACATATTTTCCCGGAGAGCCCGTAAATACTTCTGCTACGAAAAAAGGTTGGGATAAAAAACGCTCAATTTTTCGTGCTCTTGCTACAGTTAAACGATCTTCCTCAGATAATTCGTCCAACCCAAGAATTGCTATAATGTCCTGAAGTTCTTTGTAACGTTGTAAAGTTTCCTTAACTCTTTGCGCAATTTCATAATGTTCCTCGCCAACGATCCTAGGTTGAAGCATAGTTGACGTTGAATCTAACGGATCCACCGCTGGATAGATCCCTTTGGCGGCCAATCCTCTTGATAGTACAGTAGTAGCATCTAAATGTGCAAATGTTGTGGCAGGAGCGGGATCGGTCAAATCGTCTGCAGGTACATAAACTGCTTGAATCGAAGTTATGGACCCTTCTTTTGTAGAAGTAATTCTTTCCTGTAACGAGCCCATTTCAGTACTAAGAGTAGGTTGATAGCCCACAGCAGAAGGCATTCTACCTAATAAAGCGGATACTTCCGATCCTGCTTGAACGAAACGGAAGATATTGTCGATAAATAGAAGTACGTCTTGTTCATTAACATCTCGGAAATATTCTGCCATAGTTAAGGCAGTCAACCCAACTCTCATACGGGCCCCTGGCGGTTCATTCATTTGACCATAGACTAAAGCCACTTTTGACTCTGCAATATTTTGTTCATTGATAACTCCGGATTCTTTCATTTCCATGTAAAGATCATTTCCTTCACGAGTACGTTCACCTACTCCGCCAAATACGGATACGCCCCCATGAGCTTTTGCAATGTTGTTGATCAATTCCATAATGAGTACGGTTTTACCCACTCCCGCTCCTCCAAATAGTCCAATTTTTCCTCCGCGGCGATAGGGGGCTAAAAGATCTACCACTTTAATTCCTGTTTCAAAAATAGATAATTTTGTATCTAACTGTGTAAAAGCGGGCGCAGATCTATGAATAGGAGATGTCGTGCGAGTATCTACGGGACCTAAATTATCAACAGGCTCTCCAAGCACGTTAAAAATTCGTCCAAGAGTTGCTCCGCCGACTGGAACGCTTAAAGGAGCTCCTGTGTCAATAACTTCCATTCCTCGCGTTAGACCATCTGTAGCACTCATAGCTACAGCCCTAACTCGATTATTTCCTAATAATTGTTGTACCTCGCAAGTCACATTAATTGGTTGACCAATAGTATCTCGACCCTTAACTACTAAAGCGTTGTAAATATTCGGCATCTTGCCCGGAGGAAAAGCTACGTCCAGTACCGGACCAATAATTTGAGCGATACGTCCCAGGTTTTTTTTTTCAAGTGTGGAAACCCCAGGACCCGAAGCAGTAGGATTGATTCTCATAATATATAGTAAAGTATGTCGAAATTTTTTGTGAAAATTTTCGAATCCAAAAAAAATGTCCGATAGCAAATTGATCGATTAATTAAATAAGAAATAGGATTTAGCAATCCATTTTGTTGGTACCATCCAAACGAATGCAATTCAATTGTTTCCTTTTTTTTTGAATTATTCTATTTCTATTCAATTTCAATGAATGAAATTTCAAGTCCAATCCACTGACCAAAAATCCTGAGAAAGTATTGTATTTGCTTATCATTATAGACAATCCTTTCTATATTATCGACGGAAATCGAACCCGAACTCTAAACTTTATTTTATTTATGATTCATTATTTCTATCGAACTGGGACTTAGTTCGTATTTAGTATATAGATTTATGTCTAGCCTATTCTTTTACCCTTTCATGATGGAATTTCGGATATTTTCACATCTAGGATATACATATACAACATATACCGCTGTCAAGGGTAAATTTCGAATTATTTAGTTCTTTCAATTCAAATGGGGGTAAGAAATTCGAAACTTGAAAAACAACGGTTGCGGTCGGGTTGCGCCACATATATGAAAGAGTATACAATAATGATGTATTTGGCGAATCAAATACATGGTCTATTAATGAACCATTTTGATTTTGATTAGTTGATAATATTAATTG